GTTTTGGGGTTTGGGGTGTTTGGTAAGGTACTTATTCGTTTAAGGTGAATATAAGTCGGGATTTGAGTATTACAAACGAGCACTTTTGGTCGTTTGTAGTTTGGGTTTGTTTGCGGTTACAGATTGATAAAATCGCGCAAAATAATATTATAATAAGAATATTTAAAAAGTAAAAATTTTGTGAATTTTACCCAACAATCACACATTTTGAGATCATGGGGCGTTGACCTAGGAGATTTACTCTGTTTCTGGCGGGTTTGCAGGGAAGCTAAATTCTAGGAGTTTTGGGGGAGGGGGGGTTTGACGAAGAAATAAATGTTCCACCCCGGGCGGTTAGGATCATAGGTAGTGGAAGAAAGATATAAGATATGCTCTTGATATCGTTCTATGCTAAAGCTTACTAGTTCTATTCTTTTACATACATTTTTGTTACTCGCATGAATTATGTACCGTTTTTCTATTAGGTCTCTCAGCAATCACTGTGAAATGCCGGCGGAAAGGCTAAAAAAAAAAAAGAGAACCAACTGCCCTTTGGAGAGCATGCCTGCATGGTTAGTAATGAAGTTATGAGGAACACCATTGGAGAAATGTGCCAAAAAGCTACAAATGGTTGTTTAAACATTGTCATGTACTCAAATAGGAACCAAATGCATTGGCTTTCCAAGATTAGTGATTCTTATTTATTTGCCTTTAGATATCAAGGATTATTACTCCCTTGAAAGTTACCAGATGGTGATTTCTCACTACCCCCCCCAGCCTTACCATGCTAAATGATGTTAATTGGTCCAAGATTAGTCTATGTACTTTCCAGTTTTATTTGACATGATGAGTATGTAACCCTTCATCATGTAATATTTACATAAGTGCGGTTGAGTTTTAAAGCTTCAAGCTTTAATTATATCATAAATTATTTATTAAAATAAGATTCGTAAAAGGACATGATTTAAGGGTAAGTCCAGAGAATGGTTTAATTGTTAGAATCCTAGCTTTGGGAGCTAGGGATAGAAGTTAGAGTCTTCTTTCTTTGAGCAGAAGGGGGGATTCTAACCCCCGGCATCCGGTTTACAAGACCGGCGCTCTTAAGCTGAGCTACTAGTGCATGTTCATCCAAGAGCTTTATTCTCCAGTCATCCTACTAGTGGTATGAAGATCAGGAAAATGGAGAAGTAGAGAAGGGATGCGATTTGTCCAATGATAATGTAGGGGTGTTCGACTGGTATGCCTCCAATTCATGTAAGGATAATGACATCTGCTGCAAGAGTTCAAAATAGGAACTGTGAGACTGGGCGGAAGGTTAAGCTTCGTTGTTTGGATGTGTGGAGGATTGGGACAACCATTAAGACAAGGATGGAAGCGAGGAGGGCTAGAACGCCTCCTAGTTTATTAGGGATGGACCGAAGGATGGCGTATGCGAATAGGAAGTATCATTCAGGTTTAATATGAGGGGGTGTGACGAGGGGATTTGCGGGGGTGAAGTTGTCCGGGTCGCCTAGTGCATTTGGTGTGAAAAGTGCAAGAGATGTAAGTGCAATAATAAGAACAGCGAATCCTAGGAGGTCTTTGTATGAGAAGTAGGGGTGGAACGAAATTTTGTCTGCGTCGGAGTTTAATCCTAGAGGGTTGTTTGAGCCTGTTTCATGAAGAAATAGGAGGTGAATAACAGTGAGGGCAAGAATAACGAAGGGAAGGAGGAAGTGGAAGGCGAAGAATCGAGTGAGGGTGGCGTTATCTACCGAGAACCCGCCTCAGATTCATTGGACTAGCGTGTTTCCCACGTAGGGAACAGCTGAGAGCAGGTTGGTAATGACTGTGGCACCTCAGAAGGACATCTGTCCTCATGGGAGGACGTATCCGACGAATGCGGTTATCATAACTAAAAGGAGGAGGACGACTCCAATGTTTCATGTTTCTTTGTAAAGGTATGAGCCGTAGTAAAGGCCGCGTGCGATGTGTATATAGATGCAGATGAAGAAGAAGGAAGCACCGTTAGCGTGGAGATTTCGGATTAGTCAACCGTAGTTGACGTCTCGGCAGATATGTGCTACAGAGGAGAATGCAGTGTCGATATCAGCGGTATAGTGTATAGCTAGGAATAGGCCTGTAACAATTTGTGAGATTAGACATAGTCCTAGGAGGGAGCCAAAGTTTCATCAGACAGAAATGTTAGAGGGAGCAGGTAGGTCTACCAGGGCGTCGTTAGCGATTTTAAGAAGAGGGTGGGTTTTTCGGAGGCTTGCCATTATGGTTCCTGTAGTTGAATTACAGCAGTGGTTTTTCAGGTCACTGGTCCTGGTTAAAGTCCTGGCGGGAATAATGTCACTAATCACCTTTGTGTTTTTGATGGGGGCTATGTTGGGTTTAATTGCTGTTGCTGCTAATCCTTCGCCTTATTTTGCGGCGTTTGGGCTGGTGGGGGCTGCAGGCATGGGTTGCGGTGTTCTAATCTTTTTTGGAGGATCCTTTTTATCTTTAATTCTGTTCTTGATTTATTTAGGGGGAATGTTAGTTGTGTTTGCATATTCGGCTGCGTTGGCAGCCGAACCGTATCCGGAGAGCTGAGGAAGTTTACCTGTTACTTTATTTGCGTTAGGTTATTGCATAGTAGTGGGGATGCTTATAGGGTATTTGTGCGCTGGGTGATATGAAGGGGCTTGAACCCCATTAGAGGAGAGCGCCGACTTTCATGTATTACGAGGAGATATCGGGGGCGTGGGGATGATTTATGGACTAGGGGGTGGAATGTTGCTGGTGGGGGCCTGAGTTCTCCTTTTGACTTTATTTGTTGTGCTAGAGCTAACACGCGGGCTCAGCCGAGGGACATTGCGAGCGGTTTAGGAAATTAGTGCTAGAATGGCTAGGGTGGAGGTGAGGAGGAATAGTGTGAGGTAGGTTTTTACCATTCCTCGTTGTAGATTGCTAGTGGCTGAGGCTATGGGTAAATTGAGGGAGGCTGATGCTTTGGGTCCGACTTTTTCTAGTCATGTCTGGTCCACCATTTGGCTGGCGACTGCTTGGCCTAGTGAAAGACTAAGCTTTGGGAGGAAGCGGTGAATAATTGGGGGGAAGAAGCCTAGCATGTTAGAAAAGTGGTGTAGGTTAAGGTGGGGTGCGGGTTTAAATTGTTTGTTTGTTAGGGAAGCAAGTTCTAGTGCGGTAAGGAGGCCCAGGATTGTGACTGTAAGAGCAGCGAGTTTAAGCAGTGGCGGTATGGTTATGATTGGGGTTTTTAGGGGGAGAAAGTTGGAGGTAATTAAAAGGCCAGCAATAATGCTGCCTCAGGCAAGTCGTTTAATGGGGTTAATAACCGCAGGGTTATTTTCGTTGATGGGGGAGAGGGGGGCGAAGCGGGGATGGCCTATTGAGACAAAGAAGATCACGCGAAGGCTGTAAACAGCTGTGAAGGACGTTGCCAATAGGGTAAGGACTAGGGCTCAGGCGTTCAGGACGGAGTTATTTAGGGCTTCAATGATGGCATCTTTAGAAAAGAATCCTGCTAGGAAGGGGGTGCCGGTGAGGGCGAGGCTGCCGAGAGTAAGGCAGGAGGAGGTGAAGGGTGTGAGGTGGTGTATTCCTCCTATTTTGCGGATATCTTGCTCGTCGTTAAGGCTATGAATGATGGATCCGGAGCATAGGAAAAGTATTGCTTTAAAGAAGGCATGCGTGCAAATGTGGAGGAAGGCAAGTTGGGGTTGATTCAGCCCAATAGTCACTATTATGAGGCCGAGTTGGCTTGATGTTGAGAAGGCGACAATTTTTTTGATGTCGTTTTGGGTGAGGGCGCAAGTGGCTGTAAATAGAGTGGTTAGGGCACCCAGGCAGAGGCAGAGGGAAAGGGCAAAGGGGTTGTTTTCTATCAGGGGGCTTATACGAATTAGGAGAAAAATACCAGCAACGACCATAGTACTTGAATGTAGCAGGGCAGACACCGGCGTGGGGCCTTCCATGGCAGAGGGGAGTCAGGGGTGCAGGCCAAATTGGGCTGATTTTCCAGTTGCGGCAATGATAAGGCCTAGGAGGGGGTAGGTTAGGTCAAAGTTTTTAGCGATTGTAAACATTTGTTGTATTTCTCAGGAGTTTAGGTTTGTTGCTATTCATGCTATTGCAAAAATAAGGCCGATGTCACCGACTCGGTTATAGAGCACTGCTTGGAGTGCTGCGGTATTTGCGTCTGCTCGGCCGTATCATCAGCCGATAAGGAGGAAAGATATAATTCCGACGCCCTCTCATCCAATGAACAGCTGAAATATGTTATTGGCGGTAACTAAGACAATTATTGCGATTAGGAAGATTAAAAGGTATTTAAAGAATCGGTTCATGAAAGGGTCTGCGTGTATGTATCAGGATGCAAACTCCAAAATAGACCATGTGACGTAGAGTGCAATGGGGGTGAAGATAATGGAGTAGGAGTCGAATTTAAAACTCATTGTGATGTTGAAGGTGTGGGTATTTATTCATTCTCAGGTTGTAATGGTGGTTTCGGTGCCTTGGTCTAGGAAGAGGAAGAGTGGGAGCAGGCTAATGAAAAAGGCTGTTTTTACAGCTGTTTTGACGTGGGAGAGGGCTCAGCCTTCAGGGGAGGGTTTGGGGGAGAGGGAGGTAAAGACAGGATAGGCGAGGGTTAGGAGGATGAAGATCAGACTGGTGGTTATTATTGTAGGGGTAGTATACATAGCTTCTACTTGGATTTGCACCAAGAGTTTTTGGTTCCTAAGACCAACGGATGAGCTGTTATCCTTTAGAAGCTGGTCGAGTGAGCCTTGGAGTTCAACCAAGGGGGCAAAGATTAGCAGTCTTTGTTGCTGGCTTGCCTCTCTCGGTTAACAAGAAGAATTTAACTTCTGTCTCTAGATCCACAATCTAGCGTTTTGGCTAAACTATGTCGACAGGCAGTTCAGCCTCAAATTAGTTCGGGTTTGAGGATTAGGAGAAGGAGGGGAAGTATGTGGAGAGCAACCAGAAGATGTTCTCGGGTATGCGAGGGGTCTAGGCCTAAAATGTGGGCGGGAAGGGGGCCGCGCTGTGTTATCAGGAATATGTAAAGAGAATAGCCGGCAGTGATTAGGGTACCGGCCCCGGTTAAAATAAGGGTCCATCAAGATCAGCTGATGAGGGAGGTCATAATTATGAGTTCTCCTATGAGGTTAGGCAGGGGAGGGAGGGCTAGGTTGGCTAGGCTGGCAATAAATCATCAAGCTGTCATGAGAGGAAGTGCTATTTGTAGGCCGCGTACTAGAACTATGGTTCGGCTGTGGGTTCGTTCATAATTTGTATTTGCTAAGCAGAATAGTGCTGAAGAAGTAAGACCGTGGGCGATTATCAGGATTAAGGCCCCTGTAAAGCCTCAAGGGGCTTGGACAAGGATGCCGCCAACTACCAGTCCCATGTGACTGACAGATGAGTAAGCAATCAGAGATTTTAAATCTGTTTGGCGAAGGCAGATTGAGCCTGTTATAATTACTCCTCAGAGGGCGAGGATGATGAAGGGGTAGGCTAGTTCTTTAGTAAGGGGGTCTAAAATAATTAGAATTCGCATTATGCCATAGCCGCCAAGTTTTAGGAGTACGGCAGCAAGTACTATGGAGCCTGCAATTGGTGCTTCTACGTGTGCTTTAGGTAACCAGAGGTGTGTTCCGTAAAGAGGCATTTTGACTAGGAAGGCTAGAAGGCAGCCGGCTCATCACAGTTTGTGGGCAAAAGTTGGAGAGAGTGTTAAGGTTAAAAATTGTAGGGTTAGAAGTGAAAGTGAGCCGGTTGCATTTTGGATGATGAGAAGGGCAACTAGGAGGGGAAGAGATCCAGTTAGGGTGTAGAATAAGAAGTAGGTTCCTGCATTTAATCGTTCGGTTTGGTTTCCTCATCGTGTGATAATTATAAGGGTCGGGATCAGGGTGGCTTCAAATATGATGTAAAATATAATAATTTCGGTTGCACTAAAGGCCAGAATTAGGAAAATTTGGAGTGAGGTAAGAAGGGTTAAATATATTCGTTGGCGGTTAATTGGCTCAGAGGATATGTGGTTTTGGCTTGCGAGGATTATAAGTGGGAGGAGCCAGCATGTTAGAACAAGAAGGGGTGTGGAGAGAGGGTCGGTGGCTATGTAAAGGTTGAGTGATGTTCACCCTGTTTCTGAGATGTTTTTTAGCCACGTGAGGCTAGCTAAAGCGATAAGAAGGCTTTGTATAAGAGCTGTGGGTCATAGTCATTTGCCAGAGGCGCATCAGATCGTGGGTACAAGCATAAGGGTGGGGAAGAGGATTTTTAGCATTGTAGTAGGTTAAGGGTTTGCAGGTGATCTGAGCCGTGGGTTCGGGCTGTGGCTACTAGTAGGGCTAGGCCTGCGCTAGCTTCGCATGCTGAAAATGCTAGTAGTAGTAGAGATGATGATGAGAAGTTAATTGATTCTAGTTGGAGGGTTCAGAGGGAGAGTGCCATGTATAAGGATAATATTATCCCTTCTAAGCATAGGAGGGCGGAGAGGAGGTGGGTGCGGTGGAAAGCCAGTCCTGTCAGACCGAGGAGAAATATTGATGAAAAAGCAAATTGGATGAGACTCATTAGGTAACCATGGGTTTGAACCACGAGCTTTTGAGCCGAAATCAAATATTTTGTTTATACTAGCTACCTATTCGGCCCATTCTAGGCCGCCTTGAAGTCATTCATAAATTAGGCCAAGGGTGAGGAGGATAAGGACGGCGGAGGTTCAAAAGAATGTTAGGAGAGGGGAGGACAGTTGGTCCCCTCATGGAAGGGGGAGGAGGAGGGCGATTTCTAAATCAAAAAGGAGGAAGAGGATTGCTACTAGGAAGAAGCGCAGGGAGAAGGGCAATCGGGCTGAGCCCAGGGGGTCAAAGCCACATTCGTAGGGAGACAGTTTTTCGTGGTCAGGGGTGATTTGTGGGAGTCAGAATGATACAATTGCAAGAATAATGGAGAGTGCAACGGCAATGAGGACTATTGCTGTAATTAAATTCATTATCTTTCCCTGGATTTGAACCAAGACCTAGAGAGTGGAAGTCACGTATACTCGTTAATACTAGAAAGACTATGATCCTCATCAGTAAATAGAGACGTATAAGAATAGTCAGACAACATCTACGAAGTGTCAGTATCAGGCAGCTGCTTCAAAGCCGAAGTGGTGTTCGGATGTAAAGTGGTATTTAATTTGGCGTAGAAGGCAGACGGCTAAGAATGTTGAGCCAATGATTACATGGAGGCCATGGAAGCCTGTTGCTACAAAAAAGGAAGAGCCATAAACTCCGTCTGCAATTGTGAAGGGGGCCTCGTAATATTCCATGGCTTGGAGAACAGTAAAGTAGAAGCCGAGAAGGATGGTTAGAGTGAGGGAGTGGATAGCTTGTTTTCGTTCTCCTTCTATGATGCTGTGGTGTGCTCAGGTGACTGTGACTCCAGAAGCTAGGAGGACTGCGGTGTTGAGAAGTGGGACCTCAAATGGGTCAAGTGTTGTTACTCCTGTGGGGGGTCAGCAGCCGCCTAGCTCGGGGGTAGGTGCAAGGCTTGCATGATAGAAGGCTCAGAAAAATCCGAGGAAGAAGAAGACTTCTGAGGTAATAAACAGGATCATTCCGTAGCGAAGGCCTTTTTGGACGGGGGGCGTGTGATGTCCTTGGAAAGTCCCTTCGCGGACGATATCGCGTCATCATTGGTATATGGTCAGTAGGAGGAGTATTGTTCCTAGAGCCATGAGGATTGTTGAGTGGAAGTGGAATCAGATTGCGAGACCTGAGGTTATTAGGAGGGCAGCAACAGCTCCTGTTAGGGGTCAAGGGCTTGGGTCGACTATATGATATGCATGTGCTTGATGGGCCATTAGACGTTTTCTTGTAGGTAGAGGCTTAGAAGTAGGACGAAGACATAGGCTTGGATTATTGCGACTGCTACTTCTAATAGGGTTAAGAGGAACAGTAGGGTGGCGGAAGTAGGACGAAGACATAGGCTTGGATTATTGCGACTGCTACTTCTAATAGGGTTAAGAGGAACAGTAGGGTGGCGGTAAGGATGGCGACAGTAGGTATTATTGGGAGGAGGACGAAGGCAGCGGTGGCAATAAGTTGAATCAGGAGGTGTCCTGCTGTAAGGTTGGCTGTCAATCGGACTCCCAGGGCAAGAGGTCGAATAAAAAGGCTGATGGTTTCGATGATGATAAGGATTGGAATTAAGGGGGTAGGGGTGCCTTCTGGGAGGAGATGTCCGAGTGCAGCGGTTGGTTGGTTACGGAGTCCAATAATTACTGTGGCAAGTCAAAGTGGGACGGCTAGGCCAAGATTAAGGGAGAGCTGGGTTGTGGGGGTGAAGGTATACGGGAGGAGGCCTAGTATGTTGAGTGAGATGAGGAAGACTATCAAGGATGTGAACAGAAGCGCTCATTTGTGGCCGCCAAAGTTTAGAGGCGTTAGAAGTTGTTGGGTGAATCGGTTAATAAACCAGCTTTGTAGGGTTAAGAGGCGATTGTTTAGTCATCGTGAGGATGGTGAGGGGAAAAAGATTCAGGGTAAGCTTAGTGCTAGGGCTATTAGTGGGATGCCCATAAATGAAGGGCTTATAAATTGATCAAAGAAGCTTAGTGCCATGGTCAGTTTCAGGATTCTGTTGCTGGTTTTTCTGTGCTCTGAAGTGTAGGTTCGTTTGGGAAGCGATGAGCCATTACTTTTGGAGGAAGGAAAATTAAGAAGGTAAGTCAGGAAAATACAAAAATTGCGAGTCAAGGGGTGGGGTTTAATTGAGGCATGTCGCCAGGGGTGGTTGGGAGGCACCATTCTTTAGCTTAAAAGGCTAACGCTGGACCCGGTTTAGCTTCTTGGCGAAGCGTCTTCAAGTAGGAGTGATGATCAGGCTTCAAAGTGTTCTAGGGGAACTGCTTCAACGACAATCGGCATGAAACTATGGTTTGCGCCGCAAATTTCGGAGCATTGTCCATAAAACACTCCAACTCGGGATGTGATAAAGGCCGTCTGGTTAAGACGGCCAGGCACTGCATCTATTTTAATCCCCAGGGAAGGGACTGCTCAGGAGTGTAGAACGTCTTCTGCGGAGACTAGGACTCGAATGGGGGATTCTACTGGAATTACCATTCGGTGGTCGGCTTCTAGGAGGCGAAACTGTCCGGGGGTAAGGTCTTGGGTAGGGACCATGTAGGAATCAAACCCGAGGTCTTCGTAGTCAGTATATTCGTAACTTCAGTATCATTGGTGGCCCATTGCTTTAATTGTTAAATGGGGGTCATTGATTTCGTCTATTAGATACAGGATTCGTAATGAGGGAAGAGCAATAAGGACCAGGATTATGGCCGGGAGGACGGTTCAGATAACTTCGATCTCTTGCGAGTCTAGGATATTTAGATTGGTCAGTTTGGAGGTGATTATGTTTGTGATAATATAAAAGACGAATCCACTAATAAGAAAAATAATCATTAGTGCATGGTCGTGGAAGTGGAGAAGCTCCTCTATAAGTGGAGAAGCTGCATCTTGGAAGCCTAGCTGCGAGGGATGAGCCATTATTCGGTTTAAGACACGCGGGGGTTTAACCCACAACTTTGCTTTGACGAGGCAGTATAATTTCTTTTTTACTAGTGTCTTATAAAGAATGTGACAGAGCGGTCATGTGGCTGGCTTGAAACCAGTTCACGGGGGTTCGATTCCTCCCTTTCTCGTTAGTCTGCCTGAACTTGAACGAATGCCGGCTCTTCAAATGTGTGGTAAGGGGGTGGGCAGCCGTGTAGTCATTCAACATTTGTCGTTGTGAATTCAACGAATAAGACTTCGCGTTTTGCGGAGAATGCTTCTCAGATAATAAATAGTAATAGAACGACGGCTGAGAGGGATACCAGGGACCCAATAGAGGAAATTGAATTTCATAGTGAGTAGGCATCCGGGTAGTCAGAGTATCGTCGGGGCATGCCGGCTAGGCCAAGGAAGTGTTGCGGGAAGAAGGTGAGATTGACGCCTGTGAACATTAATCCAAAGTGGATTTTTGCTCAAGTTTCATGCAGGGTGTAGCCGGTAAATAGTGGGAATCAGTGTGCGAAGCCCCCTAGAATTGCAAATACAGCTCCCATAGACAGGACGTAGTGGAAGTGTGCTACGACATAATATGTGTCGTGAAGCACAATATCTAGTGATGAGTTTGCTAGGATAATACCTGTCAAGCCTCCTACCGTGAAAAGGAAAATAAAGCCTAAGGCCCAGAGTATGGGTGCGTCTCATTTTAGGCTGCCCCCGTGAATCGTGGCAAGTCAGCTAAAGACTTTTACCCCTGTAGGAATGGCAATGATTATAGTTGCGGATGTGAAGTAGGCCCGCGTATCTACGTCCATTCCAACTGTGAACATGTGGTGGGCTCAGACGATGAAGCCTAAGAGTCCAATTGCCATCATAGCTCAGACTATTCCTATATAGCCGAAAGGTTCTTTTTTGCCTGAGTAGTATGCGACGATGTGAGAAACTATTCCGAAGCCTGGGAGAATAAGAATGTAGACTTCGGGGTGCCCGAAGAATCAAAAGAGGTGCTGGTAAAGAATCGGGTCTCCACCTCCTGCAGGGTCGAAGAATGTGGTGTTTAGGTTCCGATCTGTAAGTAGTATTGTGATTCCAGCAGCTAAAACAGGAAGCGATAGGAGTAGGAGAATTGCGGTAATTAGGACGGATCAAACGAAAAGGGGTGTTTGATACTGTGAGATAGCAGGGGGTTTCATGTTAATAATTGTAGTAATGAAGTTAATGGCCCCCAGGATTGATGAAATTCCAGCCAGGTGGAGTGAGAAAATGGTCAGGTCTACGGATGCTCCTGCATGAGCCAGGTTTCCGGATAGAGGGGGATAGACAGTTCATCCAGTCCCGGCTCCTGCCTCTACACCTGATGAGGCCAAGAGAAGAAGGAATGAAGGGGGCAGGAGTCAAAAGCTCATGTTATTTATTCGAGGGAATGCCATATCTGGCGCCCCGATCATTAAGGGGATAAGTCAGTTGCCAAACCCTCCGATCATGATTGGTATAACCATGAAAAAAATTATTACAAATGCATGAGCTGTGACGATAACATTGTAGATCTGATCGTCTCCTAGGAGAGAACCAGGTTGGCATAGCTCAGCTCGGATAAGTAGGCTGAGGGCTGTTCCTACTATTCCAGCCCAGGCACCGAAGACCAGGTATAGGGTGCCGATATCTTTATGATTGGTTGAGAAAAATCATCGTGTGATTGCCACAGGTAAGATGGCTGAGTGTTTAAGCGGTGGATTGTAGCCCCACGAACAGAGGTTTAAATCCTCTTTTTACCAAGCCTTGAGGTGTTAAGCATATTAGATTGCAAATCTAAAGGAGTAGATTAGTCATCTACCGGGGCTTCCCCCGCCCTTGCCCGCCTGTGGGCGGGGGAAGATTAGACGAATGCTCGCTGGCTCGGGCGCTTAGCTGTTAACTAAGAGTTTGTAGGATCGAGGCCTTCTCGTCTAGAAAGGCTTTAGCTTAATTAAAGTGTCTGTTTTGCATGCAGGAGATGTGGGTTAGTGCCCCGCAAGTCTTATCAGGGGTTGGGAGATTTTCACTCTCGCTTAGGGCTTTGAAGGCCCTTGGTCTGGTTGTTAACCTAAACCCCTTACAGGGTGAGAGCAGCTGCAATTGCCGGAGTAAGGGGCAGGAGGCCGATGGTAGCGGCAGTAGAAATGGCTAGGGGGAGTTTAAACTGTTTTGGTATGAAGCGTCAGGGAATAATGCCGATTAGATTGTTTGGCGTGAGGGTTAAGGTTATTGCATAAGTTAGCCGGAGGTAGAAGTACAGGCTGAGAAGGGCTGTTAATGCAGCGAGGGTGGCCGTGGGTGCGAGGTCTTGCTTAGTGAGTTCTTGTAAAATAAGTCATTTTGGCATAAATCCTGTTAATGGGGGAAGGCCTCCAAGTGAAAGGAGGATCAGAGGGGTGAGGGCGGTTAGAGCGGGTGATTTGGCTCAAGAGGTTGCAAGTAAATTAATGTTAGTGGCTTTGCTGAATTTAAAAATAAGGAAAGCGGAGGTTGTTATTAAGAAGTATGCGATGAGTGCTAATAATGTTAGTGACGGGGAGAATTGTAGAACAAGTACTATTCAGCCTAGGTGGGCGATTGATGAATAGGCTAAGATTTTTCGTAGCTGGGTTTGGTTAAGTCCGCCTCAGCCGCCAACGAGGGTAGATGTAATTCCAAGAATGACTAGGAGGGTAGGGCATGTGGAGTGGACCTGTAGGAGGAGGCAGAAAGGGGCAAGTTTTTGTCAGGTTGATAGGACGAGTCCTGTGGTTAGGTCAAGGCCTTGGAGGACTTCTGGTAGCCAGGTGTGGAGGGGTGCGAGGCCAATTTTTAGGGCAATGGCTAAGACGAATACTGTGCTGGTAAGGGGGTGTGTTATTTGGTGAATTTCTCAATGTCCTGAGATTCAGGCGTTGGTGCAGGCTGCGAATAGAATTATTGCGGCTGCAGTGGCTTGTGTAAGGAAGTATTTGGTTGCGGCCTCAACGGCTCGCGGGTGATGGTACTGTGCTATTAACGGGATGATGGCAAGGGTGTTAATTTCAAGGCCTATTCAGGCTAGGAGCCAGTGTGTGCTAGAAAGCGTGATTATTGTGCCTAGGCCGAGGGTGGAGAATAGAGTTGCCAGGATGTAGGGATTCATTAGCAAAGGAAGGATTTTAACCAACATATTTGGGGTATGGGCCCAAGAGCTTAATTTAGCTGACTTTGCTGGATGTTGTGCTTTTGGCTTACCAGGCAGGTCTATTAGGTTATTAGGAAGTAGTGTAGTCAGGAAGCACTAGGATTTTTGATATCCTCAGGAACAGGGTTCGAATCCCTTCTTTCTAGAATAGCTAATTTTTTGGGCTTAAGGGGTCGGGGGGACTTAAACCCCCATAATTCACTCTATCAAAGTGGTCCCTAAGTATTCGGGCACGGCCCCTTGGGTTAGGATATTGGAGGAAGTCCTGCGAAAGCTACTAATAGTGCAAGATGTCAAATGACGAGGGCTAGGGTTAGGGGAAGAAAGTTTTTTCAGATAAGGTGCATGAGTTGATCATATCGGAATCGTGGGTAGGATGCTCGGACTCAGAGGAAGAGAATAGCAAGGAATGCTGCTTTGGTTATTAGGTTAATTGCTGTTAGTTCGGGAAGGTGGGGAATGTGGGTGGCCCCTAAGAAAAGTGTTGCAGATAGTGTGTTCATTAAAAGGATGTTTGCGTATTCTGCTAGGAAAAACAATGCGAAAGGTCCTCCTGCGTATTCTACGTTGAAGCCTGAGACTAGTTCGGATTCCCCTTCGGTAAGGTCGAAGGGTGCTCGGTTAGTTTCGGCTAGTGTGGAAATGTATCATATAGCTGCCAATGGCCAGGCAGGGATAAGGAGTCAGATGGCTTCTTGAGTAACGTTGAAGACTTGTAAGGTGAATCCGCCTGAAAACACGATAATGCATAAGAGGATAAGGCCTAGGCTTACTTCGTAAGATACTGTTTGGGCGACAGCACGCAGGGCTCCAATTAGGGCATATTTAGAGTTTGATGCTCAGCCGGAGCCAAGGATGGAGTATACTGCAAGGCTTGAAAGTGCAAGAATAAATAGGATTCCTAGGTTTAGGTCAGCGATTGGGAAGGGCATAGGTATAGGAGTTCAGAGGCCTAGGGCCAGGGTGAGGGCTAGCATGGGGGTGAGAAGAAATAGCACGGGGGAAGATGTTGAGGGTCGAATGGGTTCTTTAATGAATAGTTTTACCCCATCTGCGATGGGTTGGAGAAGGCCGTAGGGCCCAACGACATTAGGGCCTTTGCGGAGTTGTATGTATCCCAGCACTTTTCGTTCAATTAGTGTTAGGAATGCGACTGCTAGGAGGACCGGGACAATTAGGGCTAGTGGGTTAAGAATGTGGGTAATTAATGCTGAAATCATAGTTAGGGAGGGGAGTTGGACCCCTGTTTAGAGGGCTTAAGTCTCTTGCATTTGCCGGGCTCTGCCACCCTAACAGCTATTTTTTTCAGGAAGGGGGGTGCTCTCCATTGGCTACTTTAGTTGGCTTCAGTGGGTAGGAGGGAGGCGTACTTTAAGTAGGGGGCTCTCCTTTTCGATCCTTTCGTACTAGAAAAGAATACTTCATAGATAGAAACTGACCTGGATTACTCCGGTCTGAACTCAGATCACGTAGGACTGTTAATCGTTGAACAAACGAACCCTTAATAGCTGCTGCACCATTAGGATGTCCTGATCCAACATCGAGGTCGTAAACCCTCTTGTCGATATGAGCTCTAAAAGAGGATTGCGCTGTTATCCCTAGGGTAACTCGGTCCGTTGATCGGCATGGCCGGATCATGTAAGTCAGAAGTTCTGTGAGTTAGAGGTGTGGCTCTTGTCTGTAGGAGTTTGTTCTCCCTGTCTTCATGGGGGTTTTGTTTTTCCCCAGGGTCGCCCCAACCAAAGACATTAAGGGCAGTGTGTATACTGTTCGGTCTTTTGTTCTTGAGTATTTAACATAGTCTGCCTTAATAGTCTAAAGCTCCATAGGGTCTTCTCGTCTTATGTAAAAATCTCCGCTTCTGCACGGGGAGATCAATTTCATTGACTGGAGGAAGGAGACAGTTAAGCCCTCGTCGTGCCATTCATACAGGTCTTCATTTAAAAGACAAGTGATTGCGCTACCTTCGCACGGTCAAAATACCGCGGCCGTTAAACATATAGTCACTGGGCAGGCGGGACCTCTTATTCGTTGTTTGCAAGAGGCGATGTTTTTGGTAAACAGGCGAGGCTTCATGTGTTTGCCGAGTTCCTTCTTTCTCTTTTAGTCTTTCCGAGGGTGCACACCAGTGTGGGGTTAACGGGGTAGTGTTGAATTTTTTTCTTGCTTCTTTTTGGGATTTTCAGTTCCCTCTTTGTTTGGGTTCGTTAAGGTTCGGGGCTTTGTTCGTTCCGAGATACACTTGTGCAGGGAGAAAGGCGTGGTCTTTCTTATTACTCATATTAGCAGGGTCACTTCCATGGAGGCATGGAAAGGCCTAATAAGGTCAGGGGTTTAAGATTGTTTAAACAGAATTATAGGTTGAGGCGTATGTCTGAGCTTTAACGCTTTCTGGGAGATGGCTGCTTTCAGGCCCACTCGAACATTTTGCCTTAGGGTGAGGTGTGGTCTTTAACCTTCTAGAAAAGTTGTGTCTTGTTTCAAAGGGGCTGTACCCCCTTCGAATAACTCTCTAGGCTTTCTTTAGTGTCGGGGAGGTTTTATGAGGGAGAAGAGAAGCCGAGAGGCTGAACTCCTATTCAGTTCTTAGGCAACCAGCTATAACTAGGCTCGATAGGTCTGTCACCTCTACTCAAAGATCTTCCCACTCTTTTGCCACAGAGACGGGTTTGCCCTAGGAACAGGCTGTCTTGGAGTAGCTCGCGTAGTTTCGGGGAATCAAACTAAAGTACTCTTTGCTTGAGGGTTACTGGCTAAATCATGATGCAAAAGGTACGAGGTTTAGGCTCTGCTTTTTTAGGCTTTACTGGTCTGTTTCACTTCTTTTTCAGCATTCCCTTGCGGTACTTATTCTATCGCTTCATAGGTCTCTTTTCCGTCGCCCGTACTTAGGGGGAAAAATGATTTGTTTTTGGGGTTAGGTCATTTTAGGGTTTAATTTATGTGGGGGTGTTGTATTTAATTAGTTGAGCTAGCTGGTGGGCGTCAGGGCGATCTGATTTGCACAGATGACTTCTCAGTGTAAAAGAGAGGCTATTCTATTTAGCTACGCTCTGTTTCTTCCAAGTACACCTTCCGGTACACTTACCATGTTACGACTTGCCTCCCCTTTACAAAGGTGGTTTTTTATTTAATGGAAAGGAGGGTATGTTTGGGGAGAGTGACGGGCGGTGTGTGCGCGCTTCAGAGCCGGTTTCAGCAGGACAGTCTGCTTGCTGCTTACTACTAAATCCACCTTCGAACGTGTGTTTCAGTGCGTTGTCTGTGTTCCCTGGTGGTAGGGAATGTAGCCCATTTCTGGCCTCTCCATAAGCTACACCTCGACCTGACGTTTTGGGCTTTACCAGTTTAGCTCACTATCATCCCCTCACGGGGTAAGCTTACGACGGCGGTATATAGGCGGAAGGAACAAGGAGGGGTGGGGTTCAACGGGGAATATCGGTTCTAGAACAGGCTCCTCTAGATGGGTCTAAAGCACCGCCAAGTCCTTTGGGTTTCAAGCTAATGCTCGTAGTACCCGGGCGGATAGAAGGGTGGGATTCTATCTATGTTTAGGGCTAAGCATAGTGGGGTATCTAATCCCAGTTTGTGCCATAGCTTTCGTGGGGTCAGGTTTGTAAAGTCACTTTCGTAGTTGGGCTTCTCCGTATCGAATACGTTCAACGGTCTTGAAGGAGTTCGACTTTAGTAATAGTCACGCCTTAACCACGCTTTACGCCGGTAGCTGTCAACTTGGGCCTCTCGTATAACCGCGGTGGCTGGCACGAGTTTAACCGGCCCTCTAAGCCTTAACTAAGTCAAGTTTTCACTTATAGCTTAATGTTTATCACTGCTGAGTTCCCTTGAGGGTGTGGCAAAGCAAGGTGTCTTGGGCGGATTCTTTAGGAAAAGAAGAAGGGGGGAAGGGGTGCCTGATACCAGCTCCTTGTTCCCAAGCAGGGAACTGTAGGGGCATCCTCACGGGGGTGCGGATACTTGCATGTGTAAATTAGGCTAAAGCCGACAGTAAAGTCAGGACCAAGCTTTTGTGCGGGCGGAGCTTTCCAGGGCTCAATCTTAACATCTTCAGTGTTATGCTTTAAAATTAAGCTACGCTTGC